ACACGCAAAAAATGATAATAGATCTCGTCGTTAAAATAAGAGTAGTTAATAAAAGTGAATATAGATGCTTATTGTTTATTAGCGAGAGGCAAATCTTATGATAAAGAAGAATCCATATACCGAAATATATATGCGCTTTAAGTAAACATATATGTATGTCTGCTAATAAAGCAGAAAGAGTAATTGAAATTGATCAGATTTGTGGACGTTTATACGAAGAAAGACGTATGAGACTCGAACTTATGCCTTATCGAGTGGGTTATCCAATTTTTAAATTGGTTTATTCTGCAGTAACAAATACTATTCACAATGTCGGTTTAAACGAAGCAAGTTTAATCATTAGCAAAGCGGAAGTCGTGAAGGGGTACTACTGTGAAAAAATTAAAACCTCGAGCTCGAGGGCGTAGTTATCCGATAAAAAGACACGTTTTTCATATAACTATTGGATTAAAAGATATATCTGTAAAGGAAGTATAAAAAAGGAAGTATAAAGGAGCCAAATACGCCATATTATACTTCAAAGGCAACATATGGAGAAATAAAAATAAGTAAGTACACGGATATGACGTGTCATGATATATATAGTATTAGGAGATTATGGGACAAAAAATAAATCCACTTGGTTTCAGACTTGGTGCAACCCAAGGTCATCATTCTCTTTGGTTTGCACCACCACAAAATTATTCCGAAGGTCTACAAGAAGATCAAAAAATCCGAGAGTGGATCAAGAATTATGTACAAAAAAATATTCAAATATCCTCTGGTGTTGAGGGAATTGCATGCATAAAGATTCAAAAAAGAATCGATTTGATTCAGGTCATAATCTATATGGGATTCCCAAAATTATTACTAGAAGGTAAAGGTGGGCCTCGAAGAATCGAAGAATTGCAGATAGATGTACAAAAAGAAATTAATTGTGTAAACCGAAAACTCAACATTGCTCTTACAAGAATTACAAACCCTTATGGACACCCTAATATTCTCGCCGAATTTATAGCCGGACAATTAAAGAATAGGGTTTCATTTCGAAAAGCAATGAAAAAGGCTATTGAATTAACTGAACAAGCAGGTACAAAAGGAATTCAAGTACAAATTGCAGGACGTATCGACGGAAAAGAGATTGCGCGTGTCGAATGGATCAGAGAGGGTAGAGTTCCTCTACAAACCATTCGAGCTAAAATTGATTATTGTTCCTATGCAGTTGGAACTATCTATGGGGTATTAGGCATCAAAATTTGGATATTTGTAGACGAGGAAGCCTAAGCCTTTATTTGACTTGTCTTTACGTTCTATCGGAAATAAAAAAGCAAAAAATGACAAACTCTTTCATTCTTTTTCTGTTAAATCAAAAAAAAAAAATGGGCAATTCTATAAGGTTGAATAAAAATTCAATTCATTTTTTTATATTGATATAATTGCTATGCTTAGTGTGTGACTCGTTGGTTTTTGTAGGGTTAGTAGTCAAAAAAACGGACTGGCCCATAGTATGAACTAATAACTATCGAACTAATAACCAACTCACCGCTTCATATTATCTGGATCTAAAGAACTAGTCACGATATGATATATTGATCATATCATTGTAGCAACTGAATTTTTGTTTGCATAAACAAGCAAAAAAAAGAAAAACCAATCTGATTTTAAGTTGTGAAGCAATAACAAAAAGAATGCAGATAAATGGAAGGGTGAGAGAAAGAGAGAAAAAGAATACTAATGCTATATGATTCCAATATGTAAGGTCTCTGAGCGATCTTATAAAGGATAGCGTAATAAAGCATCAATACTAATTTGATTGATCTATAATTCGATGAATTTGTTCATAGAACAAAAAAAGTCAAGAGCCCTGGGTCCACAAAGACTGAGAAAATTGACTCAATAACACATTTCATTTTCATTAGGAGCTCCGCCGTAGAATTCGGGCCTAACCATTAATCGCGAAGCGATGGGAACGACGGAACCCGTGGATGCAGAAGATTCTATTGAAAACGAATCCTAATAATTCATTGGGTAGGATGGCGAAACGAACCCGGGACCAATCCACTTTTATTCTGAGAGGCCATGTCATAGGATAACCCTACAACTGAAATAGATATGGAAAGAGTAAATATTCGCCCGCGAAAGTTTTTATTTTATTGGATTTCTAAATTTTGATAGATCCAATATAATATGATAATAAAAAAGACAAAACAAAATAAATACTCGTTATAATAAAACGAAATTCTATTATTATTATCTATTATCTCTAACTAATCTATAAAATAATTATCTATAACTATAAATAAATAGAAATTGAATACATGTTTAGTTTTTTTTATATAAACTATCAAAACAAGATATACAAATTTCTAATAGATTAGATATTAGATAAAATCTCAAAGACTCACACGATTCAGTATATTATTCATTAAATACATGTATACCATGTTATAATTGTTATTTTTCATTCGCGAGGAGCTGGATGAGAAGAAACTCTCATGTCCGGTTCTGTAGTAGAGATGGAATTGAAATTGAAAAAGAACCATCAACTATAACCCCAAAAGAGCCAGATTCCGTAAACAACATAGAGGAAGAATGAAAGGAATATCTTATCGAGGTAATCGTATTTGCTTTGGTAGATATGCTCTTCAGGCACTTGAACCCGCGTGGATCACGTCTAGACAAATAGAAGCAGGGCGGCGAGCAATGACACGAAACGTACGCCGCGGCGGAAAAATATGGGTACGTATATTTCCAGACAAACCTGTTACAGTAAGACCCGCGGAAACGCGTATGGGTTCCGGTAAAGGATCTCCCGAATATTGGGTAGCTATCGTTAAACCGGGTAGAATACTTTATGAAATGGGTGGAGTAGCAGAAAATGTAGCCAGAAAGGCTATTTCAATAGCGGCATCCAAAATGCCTATACGAACGCAATTCATGATTTCGGGATAAGAATGTATAACCAAAGAAAAGAAATCTTTTGAATGAAAAAAAAAAAACAAAATTATAGGTTTCTTTTTTTTTTGTTTTGGACAAACAATATTTCTTTTTTTACTTAGCCCCTTCGCAGTGAAAGAGCAAATAAAAAAAAATGATATGATTCAACCTCAAACCCACTTAAATGTAGCGGATAACAGCGGGGCCCGACAATTAATGTGTATTCGAATCATAGGAGCTAGTAATCGACGATATGCTCATATTGGTGACGTTATTGTTGCTGTAATCAAGGAAGCAATACCAAATACACCTCTAGAAAAATCCGAAGTGATCAGAGCTGTAATTGTACGTACTTGTAAAGAACTCAAACGTGACAACGGTATGATACTACGATATGATGACAATGCTGCGGTTGTTATTGATCAAGAAGGAAATCCCAAAGGAACTAGAATTTTTGGTGCGATCGCACGGGAATTGAGACAGTTAAATTTCACTAAAATAGTTTCATTAGCACCTGAAGTATTATAAGTCTAATAAAACGGAGACTCTAATGCTCTTATAGCATTTGAATAAAATATGAATAGAGTAAACTAGATTAATTAGTAAATTTGTCTCACGCATATATCTTTAACAATTCATAAAATAGAAAGAAAAAAGCATGTTGATTATATCAAAGTTCGGGGGTAACAATAATTTTAATTTATCATGGGTAAAGACACTATTGCTGATATAATAACTTCTATACGCAATGCTGACATGAATAGAAAAGGAACAGTTCGAATACCATCTACTAACATCACCGAAAACCTTGTTAAAATACTGTTAAGAGAAGGTTTTATTGAAAATGTGAGGAAACATCAGGAAAACAACAAATATTTTTTGGTTTTAACCCTACGGCATAGAAGGAATAGGAAAGGTCCATGTAAAACTGTTTTAAATTTAAAACGGATCAGTCGACCCGGTCTACGAATCTATTCTAGTTATCAACGAATTCCTAGAATTTTAGGTGGGATGGGGATTGTAATTCTTTCTACCTCTCGGGGTATAATGACGGACCGAGAGGCCCGACTAGAAGGAATCGGCGGAGAAATTTTGTGTTATATATGGTAAGCTTTCTTATATCCAAATTAAGATATGGAACTTTACTATTTGTGAAAAAAAAAGATAAAGAACGGGTTTCTATTCTCACTCTCCTCTTACATTAGTTAATACTTCAAGGAGGTTTTACCGCGAATGAAAAAAGAAAACTGGATTCATGAAAGTTTAATTCCTGAATCACTTCCGAATGGTATGCTTCGGATTCATTTAGATAATGAAGATCGGATTCTAGGTTATGGTTCAGGAAGGATTCAACGTAGTTTTATACGTATACCAACGGAAGATAGAGTAAAAATTGAAAGAAGTCATTATGATTCAACCAAAGGGCATATAGTTTCTAGACTCCGAAACAAGGATTCAAACGATTAGGTGGTTTTTTTTTTCAACTTCAATATTCCTTTCGGAGGGATACAATTCGAAAGTTTCAAATTTCCAGAAACTAATTTTCTTCAAATAAGTAAATTTGAAATTCAGTTAAGGAATGACAAATATGAAAATAAGGGCCTCCATTCGTAAAATTTGTGAAAAATGTAGACTGATCCGTAGACGGGGACGAATTATAGTAATTTGTTCCAACCCGAGACATAAACAAAGACAAGGATAATCTTTATAAAATAAAAGAGACTCCCTAAGGGACCCAATATACAAATAAAAAAAAGCGGAAAAGATCCGTTTTGGCATGAAATGGATATATCCATATACCTCTGACTTATATTTATGAGACGATAAAATATGGCAAAACCCGCACCCAGAATCGGTTCACGTAGGAATGGGCGTATTGGTTTACGTAAGAGTGCACGTAGAATACCAAAAGGGGTTATTCATGTTCAAGCAAGTTTCAACAATACCATTGTGACTGTTACAGATGTACGAGGCCGGGTAATTTCTTGGTCCTCCGCCGGTACTTGTGGATTCAAGGGTACAAGAAGAGGGACACCCTTTGCGGCACAAACCGCAGCAGGAAATGCTATTCGGACGGTAGTGGA